TGTTCACTTCAATCAGAATTCCAATCCGAACTCAAAGATGGATTGGTGTTTTATTTGACAAATCTTAGAATCCATATTTTTATGTCGTAAAAAAAAAAAAAAGATTTTTTTATTGAACGTGTTCATTCATTTTGACTACTTTAAGCGCATTTCTCGGAGTAATTTTGACTCAAACTCCACCCTCCCGGAGTTCATTCTCCGGGGAACCCCATTTAAATTTTTTCGGTGTATTCTTTCCAATCCACTTTTTCTCTGATTTCGTTGGAAATCATATAAAGACAATTCCTATTTGATATAGCTATTTGGGCCAGTATTTTACGATTAAGAAGCAACTGCCTCTTATATAGATCATGTATTAATTTACTATAACTATAGGATACTCCCTTTTCTCGAATTACTGCGTTTATCCGAGTGATCCACAAACGACGAAAATTTCTCTTTTGCTTATCCCTATCCCGATGAGCCGAAACCAAAGCTCTTATTTTCTGTTGAGTAATAGTTCGAGTAAGTCTTGAATGAGACCCTCGAAAACTTGATGCAAATAAACGAATTTTTGTTCTACGTTTCCGAGCTATATATCCGCGTTTAACTCTAGTCATTGAATAAATAAAATTTTGACAAATAACTAATTGATTTTTTCTTTCAGTTATTATTTTTCCCGTCCTGGCTTATTAATAACCAAACGGATTTTTCCAATGTATAAAATAAAAATTCCAATGGCTTTGGCTACTATAACCTTCCCGACCACGATTTTTTGTTATTTTACTGCGAAATATGAAAGAAATAAGAAATTTTCTTTTGCTAGGTGTCAAAAATCTAGTAAAAAAAAGAAATAGAAATTAAATGAATAAAGAAATAGTGGGTTTCCTCGTTTCTATGGTTACTTCTTAAACGGTGAGGTCTTCTCTATACACCGGAGCCTTTGGCTTCATTTAATATTTCATCAATGTTCTTTGTAACTTGTATAGTTCACACCACACTCTTTGGCTCTACCCACGAATTATCCAGTAATAGGTCTTTCACAAAGAGACCCACCTATACAGTAACGATATTTAATTATGAAAGTTAGCTGTGTAGCTGACCCTGGTAGTCCGTTCTTGACCGAGTGAGAGCTTCATTTTTCTTTTTTTTTTTATTTCAATAAGATTTTTCCGCTTAATGGATAACCATTTGTTACCAATGGAGAATTTTTTCTCATCTTAAATTCAGGTGATTGGATTTGCACCAATGGAAACCATAAACTTTATACACAATAGAAGGATAGATTTGCTTGTTTTTAGATATTGAATGGAGTCCCTTCTTCCATTCTATCCTATTCACTGGTACTGATCATTCATACTGGAAGCGGTTTTCTTTCCTTTTTTGTGTCAGCCCATGATCTAAACGAGTCGCACATACACCCTAGTACATGTTCCTCGACGCTGAGGACATCCCCGAAGGGCGGGGGATTTCGTGACATTTCGAATGGGCTGTCTTGTATTTCTAATAAGTTGTTTAATAGTTGGCATGTTGAGTCATATACATAATGGGCTGGTTTAGATTGATCCTAACCGGATTTTTTTATTTAATATTTATATAGTCAACTCGTAGATAAAATATCAAATCACAGATTTGCACAAAATCCATTTTTTTTATTCAACTGCTACAAGATCAACAATTCCATAAGCTTGGGCTTCTGTTGCTGACATAAAAACATCTCTTTCCATGTCTTCAGATACAACCCATAAAGGTTTGCCCGTCCTTTGTACATAAACCTTTGTGAGGGTTTCGCGTAGTTTCAGCAGTTCTTCCGCTTCCAGGATAAATTCTCCCGTTTGTGCTTCATAAAAAGAACTAGCAGGTTGATGGATCATTACCCTGATAATAGTTCTGTCCGATGTGATGAAAGAAACAGAAAAGAAAGATAAATAATAATAGGAAAAAGGATAGAATTGAACAACCGTACGGGCATTATCTTTTATGCATTGCATACGGCTCTATAATCAAATTGACCCCTATTTTCCCGTTCAAGAAAGATAAAAATAAAATCTATCAACCCCAGGTGGGTAAATGATCAAAATGCCGCCCTTCTTTTTTTCGTAGAAGTTCAAAAATACTATGATGGCTCCGCTGCTTTCTATTTGAAAATGGATTCTTTTTTTTGTCTTTGATTCAGCAATCCCAAAGTTTCTTTTTGAGCTAACAAAAAAAGACAAATTTGGTTTTTTCGCACTCTTTTTTTATAACTTAAAACTTAAATATTGTTAAGAGCCCATCGGTGTGAAAACAAACAAGTTTGTGACGCTGAATTGGACTTCCGATAGATAAGAGAAAGTCGGAAATATCTTTTATCTCATACTACTCTCTCGATACATAATCAAATCTTTTGAAAAAATGAAAAAAAAAAAGAATTTCATATCGAATTCAAAGTGCCATGCTATTATTACTTAATATTCATATGGCGAAGGCATAGTTTTCTTTTTTCTCTCAAATAAAAAAACTTCATTGGCGCCAAGCGTGAGGGAATGCTAGACGTTTGGTAATTTCTCCTCCAACCAGAATAAAAGATCCCATTGACGCGGCCAATCCCATGCATATTGTATGGACTTCTGGTCGTACAAATTGCATAGTATCATAAATGGCTACTCCGGGTATTACCCATCCGCCAGGGGAGTTTATAAATAAATAAAGATCTTTGGTCTCATCCTCAATACTGAGATATACCATAAGACCAATAAGTTGATTCGAGATCTCGCTATCAACCTCTTGGCCTAAAAAAAGTAATCTTTCTCGATAAAGTCGGTTGAGTAGGGTAAAATTTTATCCCTTAGGAACCGTACATGCACCTTTTGATGCATACGGTTCAAAAAAATGGCGAAGAAAAGAATCAATGTATAGATTCCAGTCCTCTTTCTTTTTTGCGTTTTTCTAACTTTTTAATATTTAATAAAAGGGTTTTTTATTCTATTTTTCAATAAAGATGAATTTGGATTTCTTCTTTGATAATATAAAAAAGGGCCAATAAAATAAACTTATCGAATTAACTTCTCATTGATGTATTCTTTCATCGAAATTGAATCCAAATCACGATGATATTTTCTTGTTCCTGAATGGGCCTCTTTCATCTTTTTAGGTTTATGCTCTACTCCGGGTAAAGATTCGCCCGATTTTGATTTGCACATATAGGACAAACCTTCCCATCATCATTTCTTGTTGTTATTACTTTACAAATAATCATTTATGATACACGTAGTAATCATAGATATATTACCAATTGGGTTTTTCTAAACGGAGTCTGGATACTGCATTTTTTTGTCCAGCCAAAGCCAACCATAAATTAGTCTAATTGATAGAATTCTATGAATTCCCCCAAATAATGCATTTAATTGCAGTTCACGCTCCAATTTTTCGATGATTCCATTTCTCTTTCTTGGGCGAAACAGAGGATATCTCAGTCGGGGGAGAGAACGGGGAAATCCCATATGACCCAATATATCTGACAAGTCGCACTATACGTCAACCCAAGATGCATCTTCCTCTCCAGGACTTCGGAAAGGTACTTTTGGAACACCAATAGGCATGGATTGAAAGAAAAAGGAATTAAATACTATATTTCACTTTGATGTGGAAACGTAACAATATGGTTTTATTGTCTTTATTTATAATATTGATTTTATCCATAGATTAGAAAAATTTAGAAAGAAAGACAAAATAAATAAAGGAAAATTTTTTCGAATAGATCTTTCTAATGATAAATGAAGGATGGACACATTTACTCATAGAAAATGGTATCAATCCACCATTGCATATTGGTACTTATCGAGTATAGAATAAATCTGCTTCTCTTTATTCTTACGAACAGAATTCTTACATTATTACGAATATAATATAGAATCATAACCCTTGTTAAGAAATAATCTACTGAACAGGGGAAGTCTATAGGATAGTCATAGTATAACCTTTCCAATGCAATAAAGTTACGTAGTGTCTATTTTTCTTCGATAAAGGGGTATTTTCCATGGGTTTGCCTTGGTATCGTGTTCATACTGTTGTATTGAATGATCCCGGCCGATTGCTTTCCGTTCATATAATGCATACAGCTCTGGTTGCTGGTTGGGCGGGCTCGATGGCTCTGTATGAATTAGCAGTTTTTGATCCTTCTGACCCTATTCTTGATCCAATGTGGAGACAGGGTATGTTCGTTATACCCTTCATGACTCGTTTAGGAATAACCAATTCATGGGGGGGTTGGAGTATCACAGGAGGAACTGTAACAAATCCGGGGATTTGGAGTTACGAAGGTGTAGCTGGGGCACATATTGTGTTTTCTGGCTTATGCTTTTTGGCGGCTATCTGGCATTGGGTCTATTGGGATCTAGAAATATTTTCTGATGAACGTACAGGAAAACCCTCTTTGGATTTGCCCAAGATCTTTGGCATTCATTTATTTCTCTCTGGGGTGGCTTGCTTTGGTTTTGGTGCATTTCATGTAACAGGTCTGTACGGTCCTGGAATATGGGTGTCCGATCCTTATGGACTAACGGGAAGAGTACAGCCTGTAAATCCGTCGTGGGGCGTGGAAGGTTTTGATCCTTTTGTTCCGGGAGGAATAGCTTCTCATCATATTGCAGCAGGTACACTGGGCATATTAGCGGGTCTATTCCACCTTAGCGTTCGACCGCCACAACGTCTATACAAAGGATTACGTATGGGAAATATTGAAACCGTACTCTCTAGTAGTATCGCGGCTGTCTTTTTTGCAGCTTTTGTTGTTGCTGGAACTATGTGGTATGGTTCAGCGACTACTCCCATCGAATTGTTTGGTCCCACTCGTTATCAATGGGATCAGGGTTATTTCCAACAAGAGATATATCGAAGAGTTAGCGCCGGGCTAGCCGAAAATAAAAGTTTATCAGAAGCCTGGTCTAAAATTCCTGAAAAATTAGCCTTTTATGATTATATCGGCAATAATCCGGCAAAAGGAGGATTATTCAGGGCAGGCTCAATGGATAACGGAGATGGAATAGCGGTAGGATGGTTAGGACACCCTATCTTTAGAGATAAAGAAGGGCGTGAGCTTTTTGTACGTCGTATGCCCACTTTTTTTGAAACATTTCCAGTCGTTTTGGTAGACGGCGACGGGATTGTTAGAGCTGATGTTCCTTTTAGAAGGGCAGAATCCAAGTATAGTGTTGAACAAGTAGGTGTAACCGTTGAGTTCTACGGTGGCGAACTTAATGGAGTCAGTTATAGTGATCCTGCTACTGTGAAAAAATATGCTAGACGTGCTCAATTGGGTGAAATTTTTGAATTAGATCGTGCGACTTTGAAATCCGATGGTGTTTTTCGTAGCAGTCCAAGGGGTTGGTTTACTTTTGGGCATGCTTCGTTTGCTTTGCTCTTCTTCTTCGGACACATTTGGCATGGTGCTAGAACCTTGTTCAGAGATGTTTTTGCCGGCATTGACCCAGATTTGGATGCTCAAGTAGAGTTTGGAGCATTCCAAAAACTTGGGGATCCAACTACAAAAAGGCAGGCAGTCTGATACAAGACCACTTTGGCATTTTTCCCCTCTATTTTCTTTTTGGGGGGATTTTACATAGAGTACCGGAGTGAATTTGAATCACCGCTTTTTTTATTTTTGTTCTTTCAAGATGATTCCCAAAAAGAAAATGAAAAAAAAAAACGAACAAGTAGGAAAGCTATAATTGTAAACCACGATCGAATTTATGGAAGCATTGGTTTATACATTCCTTTTAGTCTCGACTCTAGGGATAATTTTTTTCGCTATTTTTTTTCGAGAACCGCCTAAAGTTCCAACTAAAAAGATAAAATGATTTTTCATTATCTCAATTGAAGTAATGAGCCTCCCAGCATTGGGAGGCTCATTACTTCAACTAGTCCCCGTGTTCCTCGAATGGATCTCTTAGTTGTTGAGAAGGTTGCCCAAAAGCGGTATATAAGGCGTAGCCGGTAAAACTTACAAGTAAACCAGATATAAAAATGGCGACTAGGGTTGCTGTTTCCATTATGATTATATAATTTCAAGATCCCAATGTATCTATCATAAGATCGTTTATTTACAACGGAATCGTATACAAAGTCAACAGATCTCAATGAATAGAATAGGATTTATGGCTACACAAACTGTTGAGAACAGTTCTAGATCGGGTCCGAGACGAACTACTGTAGGGAGTTTATTAAAACCGTTGAATTCGGAATATGGTAAAGTAGCTCCCGGGTGGGGAACGACTCCATTGATGGGTATCGCAATGGCTCTATTTGCAGTATTTCTATCTATTATTTTGGAGATTTATAATTCTTCCGTTTTATTGGATGGAATTGCAATGAATTAAATCTATAAGGATCACAAAGTCCTGGCTTTTTGAATAAAAAATAAATAAGTTATAACTCAAATTTATGGCTTATTCTATTTTGGTAGTTCGATCGTGGAATTTCTTTCTTTCTGTATTTCCGGAATATGAGTGTGTGACTTGTTATAATTGATTCTATTGATAGTACAGAGGCTAGATCTGTCACCTTGATAAAGATGGTTCTACTTTGTCGGATATTTATTCGAGTATCTGGAACACGAACTATATGAACTAGATTAAGAAATATTTGAACTATGATTCATACTAAATATTTGACCTCGTATCCGGCGGCAAAAAAACTGCAACCCGTTTGAAAAAAGAAAAATCTTTCTTTTTTTTTTTAATCATTTTTTCTAATTCATGAAATACGCGATCAACCAAGATCAACTAAGGGTTCTTACTCAGAGAATCCTTGGGTTAGCTTAGGATTTTTTATTAAATCGTCGTGGTTCGAGTATGAATCTGAGGTTTTAATCAATTCATAGGGTCTTAACAAGAGAATTCCTATTAAATCAATAATAAAGAAAGGAAAAAGCCGTATTAGAGACAAAAACAAATTAAAGAAAAAAAATAGGTTAAAGAGAAGATTCAAGAGGCCCGTAAGAATCAACATAAAGACGGTTGAGCCGACTTGATATTTTGGTATTATCACCATAAAGAAGAGCTTTCATATTTTTTTATCCTTTCGTACATTTAGAGAAGATAAGAAGTTTCAAACTTTCTATTCCATATTTGACTATTCTTTTTTTTTTTTTTTAGGTGTTTTTGCTTGAGCTGTACGAGGTGAAAGTCTCATATACGGTTCTGAGGGGGGGATTTTCACCTATCTCAATAAAGTCTATGATTGGTTCGAAGAACGTCTCGAGATTCAGGCGATTGCAGATGATATAACTAGTAAATATGTTCCTCCCCATGTCAATATATTTTATTGTTTAGGGGGAATTACGCTTACTTGTTTTTTAGTCCAAGTAGCTACAGGGTTTGCTATGACTTTTTACTATCGTCCGACAGTTACTGAAGCTTTTGCCTCTGTTCAATACATAATGACGGAAGCTAACTTTGGTTGGTTAATCCGATCAGTTCATCGATGGTCAGCAAGTATGATGGTCCTAATGATGATTCTACATGTTTTTCGTGTGTATCTCAC